AATAAGATGCCTGAAACAAAAGGACTATCTTGATAGGATAGATAATGTAAATACTTACTCTTATTAATTATACATTTTAGAATTAAACTAAATCTAAAGAATTCAAAATTCCACGTGCATCATACACTAATATATAAAAGAAAAGTAAACTAAGACAAGTTAGTAGGTTCATACCCTAAATATAGAATAATAATAATCTCTTTTCTAATTAAAGTAACAAAAATAATTTTCAGACTAATATTAATTACTAGTACCTTCATTACCTTAAACTCAAACAGTTGGTTAGGAATATGAATAGGGATAGAAATAAACTTAATATCTTTTATCCCTTTAATAAAAAGACAAAAAAATAAAAAATCTTCAGAAAGCATAATAATGTACTTCTTAACTCAAAGAATCAGAAGAATTATTTTACTATTTACTATTTTAGCTAGATACTTTAGCACATACAATGTAATAGAAAACATTTTACAATTAATTCTAACTATTAGATTAATAATTAAAATAGCAAGAGCACCTTTCCACATATGACTACCCGAAACAATAGCTAACCTCAGCTGAAAAAATTGTGCAATTTTAATAACATGACAAAAAATTGCACCACTAACAATTCTAAGAAATAACTTAAATAATAATATTATAATTTTTATTTTCTTATCTGCAATAATAGGAGCTATAGGAGGAATAAACCAAACTTCCTTCCGAAAAATTATAGCATATTCCTCAATTAACCACCTAAGATGAATAATAATATTATTAATGATAAATTTAAAATGATATATTTACATAATATTCTATTCAGTTATCATCATAATAATCTTAATAGTAGTAGAATCAAAAAATATTCTATCTATTAATCAAATAATAGCCCTAAAAATATCTAGATCAGAAAAAATTATAATTACATCACTAATAATAAGAATAGGAGGATTACCTCCATTCATTGGATTTATTCCAAAATGGATAGTTATCCAAAGAATATTAAATTCAAGCATATGACTAATTATAACCTTTATAGTATTAATATCTCTAATCACTCTTTTTTACTATCTACGAATAATGTACCCACTAATTATATCATATAATGACAAAATCAAATGAATTAAAAAGGATGCAAATAAAAAATTATTAACCATCATAATACCAATCAATTTACTAACACCGTTAATAATAAATTTCCCCTTATTTTAAAAGCTTTAAGTTAAATAAACTATTAACCTTCAAAGTTAAAAATATGCCCTAGTATAAGCTTTAACAAAATGTTACTTTAGATTTGCAATCTAATATCATAAAATATTGACTATAAAGCCTGATAAGAGGTACAACTACCCTATATAAATTTACAATTTATAACCTATTAATCTCAGCCATCTTATCTTTGAATAAATGAATATTCTCAACTAACCATAAAGATATTGGAACATTGTACTTCATTTTCGGAATATGAGCAGGGATAATTGGATCTTCAATAAGATGAATTATTCGAGTTGAACTAGGCCAACCCGGAACATTCATTGGAGATGATCAAATCTATAATGTTATTGTTACAGCACATGCATTCGTTATAATTTTCTTCATAGTAATACCTATTATAATCGGAGGATTCGGGAATTGACTAGTTCCATTAATAATCGGAGCCCCTGACATAGCTTTTCCCCGAATAAATAATATAAGATTCTGACTCCTTCCACCCTCTCTCACTTTACTATTAACAAGTAGAATAGTAGAAATAGGAGCAGGAACTGGCTGAACAGTTTATCCACCCTTATCAAGAAATATTTCACACAGAGGACCATCAGTAGATTTAGCAATCTTCTCCCTCCACCTAGCAGGAGTTTCATCAATTCTAGGAGCAGTAAATTTCATTTCCACAATTATTAACATACGCCCAGCCGGGATAACGTTAGAACGAACACCTTTATTTGTATGATCTGTAGGAATCACAGCATTATTGTTACTACTATCACTACCCGTTTTAGCAGGAGCTATTACTATACTATTAACAGATCGTAACTTTAACACCTCCTTCTTTGACCCCACAGGAGGAGGAGATCCAATCCTATATCAGCACCTTTTCTGATTCTTTGGACACCCAGAAGTTTATATTCTAATTTTACCAGGATTTGGGTTAATCTCCCACATCATTAGACAAGAAAGAGGTAAACTAGAAGCATTCGGAAGTCTAGGAATAATCTATGCAATATTAGCAATTGGATTACTAGGATTTATTGTATGAGCACACCACATATTCACAGTAGGAATAGATGTAGATACCCGAGCTTACTTTACATCAGCTACTATAATTATCGCTGTACCTACAGGAATTAAAATTTTCAGTTGATTAGCTACACTACATGGAGCTAACTTAAAATACACTGCATCCACTCTATGAGCCTTAGGATTTGTCTTTCTATTCACTATTGGAGGACTAACAGGAGTAATTCTAGCCAATTCATCAATTGATATTATTTTACACGACACATACTATGTAGTAGCCCACTTCCATTATGTATTATCAATAGGAGCAGTTTTCGCTATCATAGGAAGATTCATTCAATGATTCCCACTATTCACAGGATTAACATTAAAAAACAAATGACTGAAAACACAGTTTTACACAATATTTATTGGTGTAAACATAACATTCTTCCCACAACACTTCCTCGGACTAAGAGGAATACCACGACGATACTCTGATTACCCTGACTACTACACCACATGAAATATTATTTCCTCAATTGGATCAACAATATCAATAATCAGAATCATAATATTTATCGCTATCATTTGAGAAGCCTTAACTTCAAAACGAACCCTAATATTTAACAACAATATATCTTCAAGAATTGAATGATTACAACTTAGACCGCCAGCAGAACACTCCTATTCAGAATTACCTATATTAACATCATTCTAATATGGCAGAACAGTGCAATGAATTTAAGACTCATAAAGAAAGAATTAATCTTTTATTAGAAATAACTAGATGAGGAATAATCAGACTCCAAGATGCAATATCCCCTTTAATAGAACAATTAACCTTTTTCCATGATCACACAATCACAATTCTAATAATAATTACTGTACTAGTAGCCTACACTATAACTAGCCTAACAATAAATACCTTAACCAATCGATATCTCTTAGAAAATCAAACAATTGAATTAATTTGAACCACTCTACCAGCAATTACATTAATTTTCATTGCCATACCATCTTTACATTTACTATATTTAATTGATGAAGTAAATAAACCTTTAATAACATTAAAAACTGTTGGTCATCAATGATATTGAAGATATGAATATTCAGACTTTAACAGAATTGAATTCGATTCATATATAAAGCCAACCAATGAATTAAAAGAGCAAGAATTCCGGCTACTAGATGTAGACAACCGTGTTGTACTACCCATAAATACTCAAATCCGAGTCCTAATCACAGCTGCAGATGTGTTACATTCTTGAGCTGTACCAAGACTAGGAATTAAAGTAGATGCAACTCCAGGACGATTAAATCAAAGAACAATTTTAATAAACCAACCAGGACTGTACTTCGGCCAATGTTCAGAGATTTGTGGAGCAAACCACAGATTTATACCTATTGTTCTTGAAGCAGTACCAAGATCCACCTTCATTAAATGACTGAAAACTTTCTCATTAAGTGGCTGAAAGTAAGCATTGGTCTCTTAAACCAATATATAGTAAATTAACTAATACTCTTAATGAAGAATTTAGTTTAAGAAAAACATTAACTTGTCAAGTTAAAGAAATATTTAAATAATATATAATTCTTAATTCCTCAAATAGCACCCTTATGATGAGAAATGCTTTATATTATACTAACATTAATATTACTAATAACCAGAATTATTATCTACCACATAAAGCCAGTAGCCCTAAAAAAAAATAAAGCTATGCGACTATTTAGTACCTGTAACTGAAAATGATAACAAACTTATTCTCAGCATTTGACCCAGCCACATCTAAAATAATATCAATAAACTGAATTAGAACCATTCTAGTAATTATTCTAATTCCAACAAGATTTTGACTTCTTCCCAGAAAAATTATAATTATTAAGAATAAAATAATTGAAGCACTAACTATAGAATTTAAGTTACTACTAGGCCCTAGATCAAAAGGATTTACACTACTATCTATCTCCCTATTCATATATATCATAATTAATAACCTAATAGGACTTCTACCTTACATCTTCACAGGATCAAGTCATATAACCTTTACACTAACCTTAGCCTTGCCTCTATGATTAAGATTAATACTATATGGATGAATCAATCACATAAATAGAAGATTCTCACACCTAGTACCTGTAGGTACTCCAAGAGTCTTAATACCATTTATAGTAATTATTGAAACCATTAGTAATCTAATTCGACCAGGAGCCTTAGCTGTACGACTAATAGCAAACATAATTGCAGGGCACCTCCTAATAAGCTTATTAGGAAACAATATAACCAATGCAACAAGCATAATTCCTTTTATCCTAATAGTGCAAATTATACTGATACTATTTGAAAGAGCTGTGGCCTTAATTCAAGCCTACGTATTTTCAGTATTAATAACACTTTACACTAGAGAACTACCATAATGAAAATATCAAGAAATCATCCATACCACCTAGTAGATTATAGACCTTGACCTTTAACAGGATCAATTGGAGCTATAACAATAACCTCAGGAATAATTTTATGATTTCACATAAACGAATTCTACTTATTCCAAATTGGTATATTAATTAATTTAATAACAATATACCAGTGATGACGAGATATTGTACGAGAAGGAACATTCCAAGGGAAACACACTATTAAAGTAGTAACAGGCCTAAAATTAGGTATAATTTTATTTATTATCTCTGAAGTATTCTTTTTCATCTCTTTTTTTTGAGGGTTTTTCCACAGAAGACTAGCTCCAACAATTGAGTTAGGAATAACTTGACCACCTCAAGGAATTAAAACTTTTAACCCAACAGAAATTCCACTACTGAATACAATAATTTTATTAACATCAGGAATCTCAGTAACCTGAGCACACCATAGACTAATAAATAGTTTACATAAACAAGCCACACTAGCGTTATCAATCACTGTGACACTAGGAGTACTATTCACCTTACTACAAGGATATGAGTACCTAGAAGCCAACTTCTGCATTAGAGATTCAGTATATGGGGCCACTTTCTTTATAGCAACAGGATTCCATGGTTTACACGTAATTATTGGAACTACGTTCCTAGTAATTTGCTTGATTCGCCAAATAACTTATCACTTCTCAAGAAATCACCATTTTGGATTTGAAGCTGCAGCCTGATACTGACACTTCGTTGATGTAGTGTGACTTTTCCTTTACATTTCTATTTACTGATGAGGTAGCTATTCTTTTAGTATAAAAAATATATTTGATTTCCAATCAAGAGATCTTAAGCATAAGAAAGAATAATATTAAAAATTATAATAACAGTAATAATTTCAACAATATTAGCCAGAATTATTATAACAATATGTGTTATAATTTCAAAAACAATAAGCTCTGACCGAGAAAAGAGATCCCCATTCGAGTGCGGATTTGATCCAAAAGCAACTCCTCGGTTACCCTTTTCACTACAATTTTTCCTAATTGCAGTTCTATTCTTAATCTTCGATATTGAAGTAGTGATTATTTTACCAATAATTACTACAATAAAAATATGTAACAGAATAACTTGAAGAATTACAGTAGTAGCCTCTCTAATAATTATCCTTGCAGGGTTATACTATGAATGAAGAGAAGGGATATTAGAATGAATATACTAACTATAGGGGATGTAGTTAACAATAACATTTAATTTGCAATTAAAAAGAACTAAGCTAAAGTCTTCCTCAAATTAAAGCAAAGAAGTAAAATTTACAGTTAGTTTCGACCTAACTTTAGGGGAATCATTACCCCCCATGCTTAAAAACTTAGCTGAAGCCAAAATAGAGGCTTCTTATTGTTAATAAGGCTAATGATTAAATTAATCCAGCTAAAGGGGAAAGAAGTATCTAAAAGAAGCCGCTAACTATCTTTTATAAGCGGTTAAACTCCGTTATTCCCCTATTTATATAGTTTAAAAATAAAACAATTCATTTTCAATGAATAAATGAAGATTCAAGACTCTATAAATTTACTTGAAAAGTATTAACACTTATCTTAATATCTTCAATATTAAACTTTAACTTTAAGCTACTCAAGTAAATAAAAGTAAATAAAGATAATAACAAAAATCCAGCAAAAAATAACTTTAATCTATTCCTTTGAGCCATAAAAATAAGCTTACTAAAATAAACACTAAAAAGACTAAAACAGCAAGAAAAAAAATACTCACCTCAACCTATACTCACTAAATCTTCATAAATAGAAGATTTTTTCAAGACCTTAGAATAAAGTATATAAGTTCTAAAAGAAGGTATAAACCATATATTACCTAAAAATCATAAAGGGAATATTAAAGAATTATAACCAATAGGATAATCAAATACAGTAATATTAATAATCAAAAATATTAAAATTCTAAATAAAATAACAAAAGACAAGGGAGTAATCCTTAAAGACAGAGGAAGAAGAATAAAATAAGGATAAGAAAAAATTAATCAAGATAATAAAACACCCGAAAATAAACCTATAAAGATAAGAAAAAATATAGAAACTGTTATAATTAAATCCTCTTCATATAAACATAAATTAGAAACACCCAAATAACCAAAAATAGTAAAATATAATAGACGAAAAGTATAAAAAGCAGTCAACCCAATAGAAAAAATAAATACAATATAAACAAATAAATTAAAATAATTCAACTGAGTAAACTCTAAACATAAATCCTTTCTATAAAACCCAGACAAAAAAGGGAAACCGCATAAAGAAACATTAGCCACACAAAATCCAGATATAGTGTAAGGAAAATGATTAATTAAAGAACCCATATAACGGATATCTTGACAATCCCCTATGCAATGAATTAAGAGACCAGCACATAAAAATAGTAAAGCCTTAAAAAAAGCATGAGTTAGTAAATGAAAAAAAGAGATATCAACACCACCAATAAATAAAATTCTCATCATAAGACCAAGCTGGCTTAAAGTAGATAAAGCAATAATCCTCTTCAAATCATACTCAAAACTAGCTCCTAAACCAGACATAAATATAGTTAATAAAGATAAAATAACAAAAATAGATATACTAAAAAAACTAAAAAGTGCTCTAAACCGAATCAATAGATAAACACCAGCAGTTACTAAAGTAGAAGAATGAACTAAAGCAGAAACAGGAGTAGGAGCAGCTATAGCAGCTGGCAATCAAGAAGAAAAAGGGATTTGAGCACTCTTAGTAAAAGCAGCCAAAATCAAAAGAAATAATAAAACAAAGAATCAAGAAGTATCATAATAAAGATAATACAAAAAATGTCATCTACCATTATTCAAGAACCAAGCAATAGAAAAAAGAATAGCAATATCCCCTAACCGATTTGTTAAAATAGTTAATATCCCAGCATTATAAGATTTAAAGTTTTGAAAATAAATAACTAAACAGTAAGAAACCAGTCCTAACCCATCCCAACCCAACAAAATACTAATCAAATTAGGACTCACAATCATAAGAATCATAGAAAAAACAAATAAAATAACTAAATATAAAAATCGTAGAGCACTAACATCACTAGATATATAAGAAAAACTATAATAAATAACTATAGATCTAATTAATAAAACTCTTCCCAAAAATAATAAAGATATCCAATCAAATAGTAAAGTTATTACAAAAGAGCAAGAATTAAAAGTAAAAAATTCCCAATCCAAAAAATAAACCTTACTTAAAGAAAAAAAATACAAACCCAGGAAAAAAAATAAAAGGCCAAAAATAAGAAAAAGAAAAGATCAAACCCTATAAAGATAAATAGCCTAAGATTATAAATAATACCCTCAACTCCACAAATTGAAATTCTAAATAAACTACTTAAGCTAATTATTATAGCCATAAAGAAAAAACATCTACCTTTAAAAACAATACATTTAAAGGAACAAAATGATAAAATATTAACAGATACTCACGAACTTTACCAGAAGACAAAATACCAATACCAGAATAAATAGAACCATGCTGAGTAATAGAATATAAATAAATACTGTAACAACAACCAAAAAAAGATATAAGTCCTAAAAAGATTATATTAAATGATGATCAACCAACTAATGAACTCAACAATAAACACTCACCCAAAAAATTTAAGGACAAAGGACTAGCAATATTATTAACTGCAAAAATAAATCAGAATATACTTAATAAAGGTAAAATAGTAATAAATCCTTTATTCATTAATAAACTACGAGAAAAAGAACGCTCATAAATAATATTAGCTAAAGCAAAAAGGCCAGAAGAACATAATCCATGCCCTAGCATTAATACTAAAGAACCATAAAAACCAAAATAATTAAAAGTTATTACCCCTGAAATAACTAAACTTATATGAACAACAGAAGAATAAGCAATTAAAGATTTTATATCAACCTGACATAAACACAAAATTCTTAAAAGCACCCCCCCAAGTAAACTAAAAATAACCCAAAAGTATCTTAAACCTAAGGAATAAAACCAAATAAAACTAAAAACACGATATATACCATAACCTCCCAATTTAAGCAAAACTCCAGCCAGAATCATAGAACCAGAAACAGGAGCTTCCACATGAGCCCTAGGTAACCAAAAATGCAAAAAGGAAAGAGGCATTTTAACAAGAAAAGCCAAAATTAAACTCAAATACAAGTAAAAATTACAACTGCAATCAATCGTATAAAAAAACAAAGTGAAGCTTCTATAGAAAATATAAAAAATCCCTAATAATATTGGTAAAGAAGCAAATAAAGTATAAAATAATAAATAAAATCCTGCCAGTAAACGCTCAGGCTGATACCCCCAACCAAAAATAAGAAAAAGAATAGGAACTATTCTTCTTTCAAAAAAAATATATATTAACAGTAAATTAGTTGTACTGAAAGTAAAAAGCAGTATAAAAAGCATAAGATATAAAACATAAATAAACTCATTAATATTAGAATTACTGAACTTAAGCTGAAATCTAGCCATTAGTATAAGAAAAACAATCCAGATAGTTAAAAAGTTTATACAATAAGAAACAATATCCATACCAAATCCAAAACATAAATTACTAACAAAAACACTTAAAGAACTAAAAAAAAAGGATAAAGATAAAAATAATAAAGAAAAAATAAATACTCACCAAAAGTTCAAAACAGGAATCAAAAAAAGCAATAACCCAAAATACTTTATCATCTCAAGATAGATAAACTAGACAAGTAATCATTACCGTGATTACGAATTATACTAACTAATACTCCTAGACCCAAAGCCCCTTCACAGATAGAAATAATAAAAAACACTAGAATAAAATAAAATTCGCATCCATAAAATAATAAAAAAAGAGAGAAGAATGAATAAAGAGATAATATTAAATATTCTATACCAAAAAGAGTTAAAAGTAAATGTTTATGACTTAAACAAAAAAAAATAACCCCTATAATAAACATAAAGAATAAAGATAAAATAATAACTAATAATCTTAACTTATACTCAAAAAATTATAGTATCAGAACAAAGAAACCTTACCCGTAATCCCCAAAACTACAATTCTAAATAAACTACATTCTGGCAAAATTATGTATACGTCCACAATCAACCCCCAATAAATGGGGGTAATGTTTTAATAGTTTAAAATAAAACAATGGTTTTGTAAACCATAAATAGAAGATTTTCCTTTAAAACAATATATATAATAATTACAATTATGAATATAATCTCATTTAGCTTGGTTTGAATGAAACACCCCATTAGTCTAGGAATCATAACTATTATTCAAACTTTTAATATCGCAATAATAATAGGGATAATTATAGGAAGATTCTGATTTTCCTACATTATTATTATCGTGATACTAAGAGGTATATTAGTCCTTTTCATTTATATGGCAAGAATCGCCTCAAATGAAAAATTTCAGACTCCAATTAAACTTTTATTAGGATTAAGAATAGTTACAATTTCAAGACTGTTAATGCAAAGTATAAATCCACCTTTTTACATAGATTTTAATAAACAACAAAGAGTAAGAAACATAGAACCAGTAATACTAATAAACATAATAAATAATTATAAAATAATTATCATAATAGTAGTTTATTTATTCTTTAGTATAGCTGTTATTTCTATAATTGTCAATATTTCAGAAGGCCCTTTACGAGTAAATAAATAATGAATAAACCAATACGAAAAACACACCCGTTAATTAAAATTATTAATAACTCTTTAATTGACTTGCCATCTCCCTCAAATATTTCATTATGATGAAATTTTGGATCTCTGCTAGGAATATGCTTAATAATTCAATTAATTACAGGGGTATTTCTGGCTATACACTATACACCTAATATTGAATTAGCATTTAATAGAGTAATCCATATTTGTCGAGATGTAAACTATGGATGATTACTACGATATACTCACGCTAACGGAGCTTCACTATTTTTTATCTGTCTATATTTACATATTGGACGAGGAATATATTATGGATCATTTTCACTATTAATAACTTGAAACATAGGAGTAATTCTCTTATTAGCAGTTATAGCCACAGCATTCTTAGGGTATGTTTTACCATGAGGACAAATATCCTTATGGGGAGCAACAGTGATTACTAATTTACTATCCGCAGTTCCATACATTGGAAGAGATTTAGTTAAATGATTATGGGGAGGATTTTCTGTAGATAATGCTACACTAAACCGCTTCTTCGCATTACACTTCTTATTACCGTTCATTATTGCAGCACTAGTCATAGTGCACCTTCTTTTCCTCCACCAAACAGGAAGAAATAATCCACTAGGATTAAACAGAAACTATGATAAAATCCCATTCCATCCATTCTTCTCAATCAAGGATTTAATAGGAATCCTAATTACATTAATAGTATTCTCTTTATTAATCATAATAGAACCCCTTTCTCTAGGAGACCCTGAAAATTTTATTCCAGCAAATCCCTTAGTAACCCCTGTTCATATTCAACCCGAATGATACTTTTTATTTGCCTATGCAATTTTACGATCAATTCCTAATAAGCTAGGAGGAGTTATCGCAATAATTAGATCTATTATTATTATCATAATTTTACCCTTTACAAATAAACCAAAATTCCAAAGAATAGCCTTCTACCCAATCAATAAAACTCTTTTTTGATCTTACACTACTACAATCATTTTATTAACATGGATTGGTGCACGACCTGCAGAAGAACCTTTTATTCTAACTGGACAAATCCTAACAGTAATTTACTTTACTTACTTTATTATTAATCCTTTAATAATCAAACTATGAGAAAAATAAGTTAATTAAACTTTAGACAAGTTTATATTTTGAAAATATAAAAGAATGGTTAAATTCCATTATTAACTTAAACACTTAAATCAATGAAAATACTACATATTAGCAATAACAGTATAGAATAAAATAAAAAAGTTCCTAATGAAAGAGGTAAAAATCCCTTTCAAGTTAAATATATTAATTTATCATATCGAAAACGAGGTAAAGTGGCACGAACTCAAATAAACCAAAATACTAATAAAGAAAGCTTTACATAAAATAATAAAGAATAATAATCTCCGCCTAAAAAAAACAATACTGTTAATAATCTTATAAAAATAATATTTATATACTCAGATAAAAAGATAAAAGCAAACCCAGCCCCACTGTATTCAACATTAAATCCTCTAACTAATTCTCTTTCACCCTCTGCAAAATCAAAAGGAGCCCGATTAGTCTCAGCCAAACAGCTAGAGATTCAACAAATGAAAAGAGGTAAAGAAAAAAAAATAAACCAAACACCCGACTGATAAAGTAAAAAGCTGCATAAATTAAAACTATAAATAAATAAAAATATACATAAAATAATTAAAGCTATTCTTACCTCATAAGAGATAGTCTGAGCCACAGCTCGTAACCCTCCCAGCAGAGCATACTTAGAATTAGAAGACCAACCAGATAATATTACACCATATACCCCTAACCCAGTACAACATATAAAAAATAAAAACCCAAACATAAAACCATAAACATTACATAATTGAGGATATAAACATCATATAGAAAAAGATAATACTAATATAACAATCGGAGAAAAATAATAAATAAAAAAATTAGATAAATTAGGATAAGTCTGTTCCTTAAAAAATAATTTAATCCCATCAGAAAAAGGCTGAAAAAGACCTACTAATCCTACCCTATTTGGACCTTTACGAAGCTGAATATACCCCAAGACCTTGCGCTCTAACAAGACCACAAACCCTGAAGAAAGCAAGACCATAACAAGTAAAACTAAATAATATAATAAAAACAATACTACCTGTAATAAAAATTACATTAATAAATTCTAAATTTATTGCACTAATCTGCCAAGATAGTAAAATTAATCAATTAAAATTAAATATTAAAAGTAGTAGGTCCTTTCGTACTATACCACTATACAAAATTATAGATAGAAACCAACCTGGCTCACGCCGGTTTGAACTCAGATCATGTAAAGATTTAAAGGTCGAACAGACCTAGATATTAAGCTTCTGCACTATAACTCTAACTTTAATCCAACATCGAGGTCGCAAACTACTTCATCAATAAGAACTCTCCGAAGTAATAACGCTGTTATCCCTAAGGTAATTTAATCTTTTAATCTATAATATAGGATCAAAAAAACACTAATTAATGATAATTTATAAATGGAAGTTAAAATATTTCCATTGTCACCCCAACAGAAATATTTTTTTTTATAATCTATTTGAATACCATAAATAGAAGATAAAAAAAAATATTAAAATTCTATAGGGTCTTCTCGTCCCATAACTAAATTTCAGCTTTTTTACAAAAAAATTAAATTCAAATGTAATAAATTTAGATTAAGAAAGAGTATCCCTCGTCCAACCATTCATGCAAGCCTCCAATTAAAAGACAAATTATTATGCTACCTTTGTATAGTTAAAATACTATAGCAATTTAAAAACTTTCATTGAGCAGGTCAGACTTAAAATAAAACTTCTATAAGACATGTTTTTGTTAAACAGGCGAGGATAAAATTTGCCGAGTTCCTAAATCCAAATAAATAATCTACTTATTTTATCATTAAATCTATAAAGACCTCATTAATTCAAAATACTTAATAAAAATATAAACACAAATTAAATAAATGACATAAATTAAATATAATTATAACAAAATAAAAGATAGAAATTTCTAATCCTACAAAAACTAAAAATAAAAATTATGTTATATAATAGTAAATGAGCTAATCCCCAAATACCTTTAATCTTCAAACTAAACTTAAATTAAATATTAAATATACTAAATAAAGATTATAAATTCAATTTAATTCTTAAGTAACCAGATATTTAAAGTTGAATAACATATCATTACTAAAATTAAATAATTAATAGTTTTATTACACTAACCAAACACTTAATCTTATCTCCTTTAATTTCGGGAAAAATAAAATAATTATTTAAATTTAAATAAACCCTGATACAAAAGGTACTAAATAAATTATACTTTTAAATAAAATAAATCAAACCCTTTACAGTACAATAAACTATCACTAAAAATCTCAGTTCTATAAAATATACTAAAATAAATATTATTTTAATTAAAATAATTACAAACAATAATAACAATAATATAAAATTTAATCAAGCCAAATTGATTTGCACAAATTTAATTGTTAATGTAAATAACAAGTTCCTCTAAGGAGATAGCTCGAAAAATCCAACTCCACCTTCCGGTAGAATTACTTTGTTACGACTTATCTCAATTTTATGAGAGTGACGGGCGATATGTACATAATTTAGAGCCACAATCAATATTAAAAGACATTAACATTTACTTTTAAATCCTATTTCATAAATTATTTAAATAAAATAATCCAATAAAATACATTAAATGTAACCCATTTCAACCTTTAATATAGCTGCACCTTGACCTGACATTACCTATAATATTAATCAAAGAAAATAAATAAGTTCTAATAAAACATTCTAATGACAGAGATATACAAACTAAAATAAAGTTAAATCCAACGTGGATTATCAATTACAGAACAGGTTCCTCTAAAAAGATTAAATTACCGCCAAAATCTTTTAATTTAAAGGCCTTAACTATTAATACCAAAAAATAACTCTTATAATCAAAATAATAGGGTATCTAATCCTAGTTTAAAAAATGATTTTCATATTTAATATAAACCAAAAACTAATATTAAATTAAAATTTCACCTAATAAATATAATAAATAGCCTCAATAAATAAACTAAATACTTTCTAAAAAAAATAACTAAAATAAATTGTATAACCGCGTTTGCTGGCACAATTTTTAACTATCTTTACAAAAATTAACTAAAACTAAACTAATTTATATTTATAAAATTATAAACTGTGAATATCAAAATATTAAACTTCCTTAAGAAGATAAAAAATAACACACAAAAATTTACATGTAAAATTATCTCCACAGCCATTTACAATAGACAGAATCAATCTATAATATTTAAAAATAAAAAAAAAACCTCCACGGCCCTTATAAGGTACCATACCCTTCGGGTATAATATACATTACTGTAATAGATATATCCTACCGAACATGAAATAGTTACATTAATGACATATATATATATATCTTGCATAAGACTAAATATTCAACTATAGTTAATGTGTACTTCAATATTCTCCATCGAATCAAATAATTACATAGTAACCCTTTTAACACTTTCACTGGCTAAACACCCGCTCAAATCATTTAACGTTATCCCCTTTTATTTTTTTTTATATGTTATCCTTGTAGCCCTTACTAGTAACCCATCTCTCTCTGGTATATTCATCCTCCCAGGTACTAAATAGTCGCATAGCTTAGTTCTTTACCCCCTTTGACCCCCCCGTAGTATATCTATCCTAACAAGCATTAATCATTATTTTAGAGTTATATCTATTTCTCTAGCCCTCCCTCTCTTAAGGCTAGAAAATTAGATAATAAATTTATTATTTTTCTCTTAAAAAAAAAAAACCTCCACGGCGCAGTAAAAATATCATTATTAAAGTAATACAAAATAATAAATATCTAACTCCTTCAAAAATATATTAAATACCTCTCATAAAATATCTAACCCCTCCAAAAATATATTAAAAATATGAGATATCTAGCATAAAATATGCCCCGTATATATATATATTAAGATATATTAATATATCAATATTAACCTTTTAAATTTAATACTAAAATAGCACCTCTCGCTATAGATGTAATAAATTAAAAAGAATTAATTAGATATAAAATAGCAAAAACATAGACCTTTTCCCATCAAATTAGTATATCAATATTAACCTTTTAAATTTAATACTAAAATAGCACCTCTCGCTATAGATGTAATAAATTAAAAAGAATTAATTAGATATAAAATAGCAAAAACATAGACCTTTTCCCATCAAATTAGTATATCAATATTAACCTTTTAAATTTAATACTAAAATAGCACCTCTCGCTATAGATGTAATAAATTAAAAAGAATTAATTAGATATAAAATAGCAAAAACATAGACCTTTTCCCATCAAATTAGTATATCAATATTAACCTTTTAAATTTAATACTAAAATAGCACCTCTCGCTATAGATGTAATAAATTAAAAAGAATTAATTAGATATAAAAATTCACCAATTAATTTATAAATTTAGTGGGAAACTAGTGCCTTTCGATCCGTAATATTTTTTTCAATAGAAGTATATTAATACTCTAATACCTTTCTAAAATTAAACCATAAATAGAAGATTTTCCTTTAAACAGCAACT